AATCGAAAAAGAAATCTTTATTGGTTCTACCTCCTATTTTTTATGAAGAGAATGAATCTTTTTCTCGAAGGATCAGAAAAAAATGGCTTCGGATCTCCTGCGGGAATTTTTTGAAAGATACAAAAGAAAAAAGAGTGGTATTTGCTAGCAACAACATAATGGAGGCAGTCAATCAATATAGATTGATCCGAAATCTGATTCAAATTCAATATATTTCTTATGTACACATAAGAAATATATTGAATCGATTCTTTTTAATAAATAGATCTGATCGCAACTTCGAATATGGAATTCAAAGGGATCAAATAGGAAACGATACTCTGAATCATAGAACTATAATGAAATATACGATCAACCAACATTTATCGAATTTGAAAAAGAATCAGAAGAAATGGTTCGATTCTCTTATTTTGATTTCTCGAAGCAAGAGATCCATGAATCGGGATCCTGATGCATATAGATACAAATGGTTCAACGGGAGCAAAAATTTCCAGGAACATTTCGTTTCTGAGCAGAAAAGCCGTTTTCAAGTTCAAGTAGTCTTCGATCGATTACGCATTAATCAATATTGGATTGATTGGTCTAAGGTTATCAACAAAAAAAAAATTGCTAAGTCATTGTCAAAGCTGATTCTCTTTTTGTCTAACTCACTTCCTTTTTTCTTTGTTAGTTTAAGGAATATGCCCATTCATAGGTCCGAGATCCGCATTTTTGAATTGAAAGGTCCGAATGATCAACTCTGCAATCCGTTGTTAAAATCACTAGGTCTTCCAATCGTTCATTTGAAAAAATGGAAAGCGGATGATCATGATACTTCCCAAAAATCGAAATTATTGATCAATGGAGGAACAATATCACCCTTTTTGTTCAATAAGATACCAAAGTGGAAGTGGATGATTGACTCCCATACTAGAAAGAATCGCAGGAAATCCTTTGATAACACGGATTCCTATTTATCAATGATATCCTGCGATCAAGACAATTGGCTGAATCCCGTAAAAGCATTTCATAGAAGTTCATTGATATCTTCTTTTTATAAAGCAAATCGACTTCGATTCTTGAATAATCCACACCACTTCTTCTTCTATTGTAACAAAAGATTCCCTTTTTATATGGAAAAGGCCCGTATCAAGAATTCTGATTTTACGTATAGACAATTCCTCAATATCTTGTTCATTCGCAACAAAAAATGTTCTTTGTGCGTCGGTAAAAAACAACATGCTTTTTTGGAGAGAGATACTATTTCACCAATCGAGTCACAGGTATCTAACATATTCATACCTAACGATTTTCCACAAAGGGGTAACGAAAGGTATAACTTGTACAAATCTTTCCATTTTCCAATTCGATCCGATCTATTCGTTCGTAGAACTATTTACTCGATCGCAGACATTTCTGGAACACCTCTAACAGAGGAAGAAATAGTCAATTTGGAAAGAACTTATTGTCAACCTCTTTCAGATATGAATCTATCTGATTCAGAAAGGAATAACTTGCATCAGTATCTCAATTTCAATTCAAACATGGGTTTGATTCACACTCCACGTTCTGATAAATATTTACCACCCGAAACGAGTCAAAAATTGCGTCTTTGGCGAAATTGGCTAAAGAAAGGCGTTGAGAAAGGGCAGATGGATAGAACCTTTCAACGAGATAGTGCTTTTTCAACTCTATCAAAATGGAATCTATTCCAAACATATATGCCATGGTTCTTTACTTCGACAGGGTACAAATATCTAAATTTGATATTTTTAGATGCTTTTTCAGACCTATTGCCGATGCTAAGTAGCAGTCACAAATTTGTATCCATTTTTCATTCTATTATGCACAGATCAGCATGGCGAATTCTTAAGCTAAAATTGTGGGGATTGTGGACACCGATAAGTGAGATTTCAAGTGATATTTCGTGGAAGTGTTTCCGTAGGCTTCTTCGGGTCGAAGAAATGATTCATCGAAATAATGAGTCACCATTGATATCGACACATCTGAGCTCGCCAAATATTCGAGAGTTCCTCTATTCAAGCCTTTTACTTCTTCTTCTTGCTGGATGTCTCGTTCAGGTACTTCTTTTCTCTGTTTCCCTAGACTCTAGTGAGTTACAGACAGAGTTCGAGAGGATCAAATCTTTGACGATTCCAGCATACACGATTGAGGTGTACAAACTTGTGGATGGGTATCCTAAACCTGATGAACGGAATTCTTTCTGGTTAAAGAATCTCTTTCTAGTTGCTCGGGAACAATTAGAAGATTTTCTAACGGAAATACTGGGTTTTGCGCTATTTGGTGGTGGTCCCGCTTATGGGGTCAAATTTATACAGAAGATATTTTTCAATCTCATCGATCTCATAAGTATCATCCCAAATCCCATCAATCGAATAACTTTTTCGAGAAATACGAGATATCTAAGTCATACAAGTAAAGAGATCTATTCATGGATAAGAAAAGGGCAAAGGTTTCAGACTCATGATGAAATAGAATCCTGGATCGAGACCTGTGATTGGTTTTTGGATGAAGAGAGAGTTTACTCGTTTCATTTCTCCACCTTAAGGCCAGAAAAAGGGATTGATCAAATTCTATGGAGTCTGACTCATATTGATCGTTTAGTAAAGAGTGACTATGGTTATCAAATGTTTGAACAAGTGGGAGCAATTTACTTACGATACTTAGTTGACATTCATCAAAAGGATCTAATGAATTATGAGTTCAATACATCCTGTTTAGCAGAAAGACGGATATTCCTTGCTCATTATCAGACAATCACTTATTCACAAACCTCGTGTGGGGCCAATAGTTTGAATTTCCCATCTCAAGGAAACCCGAAACCTTTTTCGTTCCGCCTAGCGCTATCCCCCTCTAGGGGTATTTTAGTGATAGGTCCTATAGGAACTGGACGATCCTATTTGGTCAAATCCCTAGCGACAAACTCCTATCTTCCTTTCATTACGGTATTTCTGAACAAGCTGGATTTTAAAATCGTTATTGATGATCTCGATCCTGAGGACTATATGGAAGCGCTTGATGATGTGGATATTGATGGTATTGATGATGATAGCGATCCTGCTAAGGAATATATGGATGCGCTGAAAGATGTGGATGATATTGATGATCGTGACTATTCGAACTTGGACTCGGACCCGGAGCTGAGGGAGGGATATACGGTGGATGATGAGATACTTAGGTATATCATCAAGTTGGAAATAGACCTAGCTTCTATCAACTTGCAATTCGAATTGGCAAGAACAATGTCTCCTTGCATAGTATGGATTCCAAACATTCACGATCTGTATGTGGATGAGTCGGAGTCCCTCGGTTTATTATTGAACTATCTCTCCGGGGATTGTGAAAGACGGCCCACTAGAGATATTATTGTTATTGCTTCGACCCATATTCCCCAAAAAGTGGATCCCGCTCTAATAGCTCCGAATAAATTAAATACATGCATTAAGATACGAAGGCTTCTTATTCCACAACAACGAAAGCACGTTTTCACCCTTTCGTATACTAGGGGATTTCACTTGGAAAAGAAAATGTTCCATACTAATGGATTCGGGTCCATAGCCATGGGTTACAGTGCACGAGATCTTGTAGCAATTACCAATGAGGCCCTATCGATTAGTATTACACAGAAGAAATCAATTATAGACACTAATACAATTAGATTCGCTCTTCATAGACAAACTTGGGAGTTGCGAGCCCATGTAAGACCGGTTTCGGATCATGGGATCCTTTTCTATCAGATAGGAAGGGCTGTTGCACAAAATGTACTTATAAAGAATTGCTGCCTTATAGATCCTATATCTATCTATATGAAGAAGCAATCATGTTACGAAGGGGATCCTTATTTGTACAAATGGTTCTTCGAACTTGGAACGAGAATGAAGAAATTAACGATACTTCTTTATCTTTTGAGTTGTTCGGCCGGATCGGTCGCTCAAGATCTTTGGTCTCTACCCGGACCCGATGAAAAAAATGGGATCACTTCTTATAGACTCGTTGAGACGGATTCTGGTCTAGTTGATGGCCTATTAGAAGTAGTAGAAGGCGCTCTGGTGGGATCCTCGCTTCTTCAGCCCGAACCGAGGAATCCCTTAGAGATGATGGAAAATGGATCTCGTTGTATCTTTGATCGTAGATTTCTCTACGAATCGGAGTTTAAAGAATGGGCAGAAGGCACCGACCCGCAACAGTTAGCGGAGGATGTAGTCGATCACATAGTTTGGGCTCCTAGAATATGGCAACCTTGGGGCTTTCTATTTGATTGGATCGAAAGGCCCAATGAATTGGAATTTCCCTATTGGGCCAGGTCATTTCGGGGCAAGCCGATCATTTCTGATGAAGTTAATGATGAATATTTTGATTATGCATTTTTTGGTGAAGGGGATGATGGATATGATGAAGAGGATGAGCTTCAAGAGAATGATTGGGAGTTCTTGCAGAGTGAAACCATGGAGTACCCGGGACGAGATAGATCTTCCAAAGAACAAGTCTTTTTTCGAAAAGGCCAATTCATTTGGGACCCTGGAGATCCACTCTTTTACATATTCAACGATGAGCTCTCTGTCTTTCTGTTTTCACATCGAGAATTCTTTGCAGATGAAGAGATGTCAAAGGGGCTTCTTCTGACTTCCCAAAGGGAGACTCTATATAAACGCGGGTTTAGCAAGAAACCGAAAGAAAAGTACTTCGAATTTTTTATTAATCGCCAGAGACGGAGACGGCTTAGAACCATTAGTTCATTATATAATCGATCTTTCCGTTCTAATATTCAATCCGTGAGTTATCAGTACTTATCAAATCTGTTCTTATCTAACGGGAGGCTATTGGATCAAATGACAAAGACATTGTTTAGAAAAAGATGGATTTTCCCGGATGAACTGAAAATTGGATTCATGTAACAGGAGAAAGATTTCCCATTCCTTAGCCGTAAAGATATGTGGCCATGAAAGAGGGATTAAGTGGAACAGAATTGACTGGGCAGTCATGGAAATACTCGTTTTTCC